ATGGCAGTTCCAAAAAAACGTACTTCTATGTCAAAAAAACGTATTCGTAGAAATATTTGGAAGAAAAAAGGATATTTAGTTGCAGTAAAAACTTTTTCTTTAGCGAAATCGGTTTCCACTGGGCATTCAAAAAGTTTTTTTGTGCGACAAACAAATAATAAAGTCTTAGAATAATCTCAATTGATATAGCCTAAAGAACCTCAAATTTTGTAAGATGAATGTTAACTAATGTATTTTTCTGTATTGAATTTCTCAATATTACTTAGAACCCAATATACAAAAAACTCTTATTCTATATATCACAGCAGTGAGTTCTAAGTAATATTTTTTCCCTATCGCAATTGTACTTTTCTATTGTGAAAAGTACAATTGTGATAGAGATTGAAACTCTTTTGTTATATGCCTATCCCAAAACTAATTGGTTTTGTAAATGGTATTATAAATTATAAATTATATGCGCAATAAAGAATATTAATACTTTAATTTTAATATACTAAGGTATCGAAATCATTAGAAAAATAACAAATTATTTGTATTTAATGATGAAATTGTGATAGATATGAAATCCTAGTTATTTGATTTTGTTCATTGAAAAAAAACTCAATTTCATTTGAATCCAGGAAATCGGATAAATGAAAAACAAATCATAAAAAAATATAGAAAAAAAGACAATTCTTAGTTTTATATCTCAACCGAGAAAAAACTATGGAGTTCCAACTGTTTGGAGAAAACTTAGTTTCTAGTACATGAAAGTTGATTGTTAAAAAACCCACGACGATACTACCTAGGTAGTTATTGAAGATTCAAATATTTAAAGAAGATTCAAATATTTAAACCACAAACCAGTCTTTATTCATTGATTCTAATTAATGTTTCCTAAACTATATTGAATCCTTGAATCTCGACGATTCAACATGAATTGACTATTATTATTTCAAGTAAGCCGCCGTGGTGAAATCGGTAGACACGCTGCTCTTAGGAAGCAGTGCTAAAGCATCTCGGTTCGAGTCCGAGTGGCGGCATCTTCTAAAAGAGATACAATAGATCCTAAAATGTATTCAATTCGCGATTTCCAATTCTGTAATGGGACCCCTTTTATGATATTTGCGACTTTAGAACATATATTAACTCATATCTCTTTTTCGATCATTTCAATTGTGATTATGATTCATTTGATGACCTTATTAGTCCACAAAATTGTAGGATTACGTGATTCATCAGAAAAAGGGATGATAGCTACCTTTTTCTCTATAACAGGATTATTAGTTTCTCGTTGGATTTCTTCGGGACATTTTCCATTAAGTAATTTATACGAGTCATTAATCTTCCTTTCGTGTAGTTTCTTCATTATTCATATGATTCCCAAGATACGTAACCTTAAAAACGATTTAAGCACAATAATTGCACCAAGTACCATTTTTACTCAAGGCTTTGCCATGTCGGGTCTTTCAACTGAAATGCATCAATCCGCAATATTAGTACCTGCTCTACAATCTCAGTGGTTAATGATGCACGTAAGTATGATGTTATTGAGCTATGCAGCTCTTTTATGCGGATCATTATTATCAGTCGCTCTTCTAGTCATTACATTTCGAAAAAACATCAAAATTTTTTGTAAAAGCAATAATTTATTAATTAAGTCATTTTTCTTTGGTGAGATTGAATATTTGAATGAAAAAAGAAGTGTTTTTAAAAACACTTCTTTTCCTTCATTTCGAAATTATTACAAATATCAATTAACTGAGCGTTTGGATTATTGGAGTTATCGTGTCATTAGTCTAGGGTTTACCTTTTTAACCATAGGTATTCTTTGTGGAGCAGTATGGGCTAATGAGGCATGGGGATCCTATTGGAATTGGGACCCCAAGGAAACTTGGGCATTTATTACTTGGACCATATTCGCGATTTATTTACATACTAGAACAAATATAAATTGGAAAGGTACGAATTCGGCACTTGTAGCTTCTATAGGATTTATTATAATTTGGATATGCTATTTTGGGATCAATCTATTAGGAATAGGTCTACATAGTTATGGTTCATTCACATAAACATCTAATTGAATAAACTACATAAAGAATACATAAGATAAAAACATCATCCCATATATAACGAAAGTTTGTTTTTATGAGTTTTTGAGAACCGTTTGAATCAAGGAATCATTCAAATTTAAATGGTTCTCAAAAACTCGAGATGTATCTAATTACAATTCTTATTCATTTTATTTCTTTTTTCATTATACAGTACAGCAAACGATTTTCAAAATATTAAATTCAAAGAATTATAAGACTTTCCTTCCGTTTCATTAATGAAACACTATCTATGATAATAATTGGATAAGATAGCGTGTACCTTGTCAACTGATAACGAGAGAACAAAATCGGGATAAATACCAATACTTATTACGGGTAGAAAGATACAGATTGAAAGAAAAAGTTCTCGTAGTCCAGAATCCCAAAAATTTGAGTTTGGAATATTAAATAACTTGTATCCATAAAACATCTGACGTAACATAGATAATAAATAAATAGGAGTTAATATCATTCCAATTGCCATTACAAAAGTAATTAGCATTTTTGACATTAAAAGATATTTTGTACTAGTAATTAGTCCAAAAAATACTACAAATTCCGCAACAAAACCACTCATTCCTGGCAATGCAAGAGAAGCCATCGAGAAGCTACTGAACATGGTAAATGTTTTTGGCATTGGGATAGATATCCCTCCCATTTCTTCGAGATAAACAAGACGTGTTCTATCACAACTCGTTCCCGCCAAGAAAAAAAGTGCAGCACCAATAAATCCATGAGAGAGCATTTGTAAAATAGCTCCATTGAGTCCCATGTCGGTTATAGAACCAATTCCTATAATTGTGAAACCCATGTGAGATACAGAGGAATAGGCTATTCTCTTTTTTAAATTACGTTGACCAAGAGAAGTTGAAGCTGCATAGATTATTTGCATTGTTCCTATTATCACCAACCAAGGAGAAAATATAGAATGAGCGTGGGGTAGTAATTCCATATTGATCCGAATCAATCCATATGCGCCCATTTTTAATAGGATTCCAGCTAAAAGCATACATGTACTGTAATGTGCTTCTCCATGGGTATCAGGTAACCATGTATGTAGGGGTATAATCGGCAATTTGACAGCATAAGCAATAAGGAAGCCAAAATAGAATATTATTTCCAATGCCACAGGATATGATTGATTAATTAATCTTTCAAAATCTAATGTTGGTTCATTGGAACCATATAAACCCATACCTAGAACTCCTATTAAGAAAAAAATGGAACCCCCTGCAGTGTACAAAATAAACTTTGTAGCCGAGTAGAGACGTTTCTTTCCCCCCCACATGGATAAAAGTAAGTAAACAGGAATTAATTCTAACTCCCACATGATGAAAAAAAGTAAAAAGTCTCGAGAGGAAAATAATCCTATTTGACCGCTGTACATTGCTAGCATCAGGAAATAGAACAACCGCGAATTTCGAGTAATTGGCCAAGCTGCTAAAGTTGCTAAAGTAGTGATAAATCCTGTCAGTAAAATGGGTCCTATGGAAAGTCCATCGATTCCTAGTCTCCAGTGGAAATCAAAAACATCTATCCATTTAGAATCTTCCTTCAATTGCATTAATGGATCATCCAATTGGAAATGATAACAGAATGCATAAGTCGTTAGAAGGAGTTCTAATAAGCATATACATATAGTATACCACCTAAACATCTTATTCCCTCTATGAGGGAAAAAGAAAATTGAGGAACCCGCGAATATCGGTAAAACAACAAGTATTGTTAACCAAGGAAAATAACTCGTGATAAAGACAAGATACATTTTGACCAGAAAAGCCCGTCCTCAAAATAATATATTTTGGCGAGCACGGGCTTTTGTCGGTAAAGAGGAATCACAAATGATTCAAGTGGAGTTTTTTGTAACGTATCAATAAGATAGAGCCATGCTGCGAGTTGTTTCAGGCCCTAAATAAACACGGACACTCAAAAAATCTGTTGGGCAGGCAGATTCACATCTCTTACAACCTACACAGTCCTCGGTTCTTGGTGCGGAAGCTATTTGCTTGGCTTTACATCCGTCCCAAGGTATCATTTCCAATACATCTGTGGGGCAAGCTCGTACACATTGAGTACACCCTATACATGTATCATAAATTTTTACTGAATGTGACATTGGATCTATAAATTACAGTTTTGAACATAAAAGATTTTCGATCTGGTCAAATCAAATTAGTAGTAAATGAATCATATATTATATATTGTAATATTGTAGACACCAGACGAAACAGTGGTTTATTAAAAACAATCAATATATTTCTTAAATCAATCTGTTTATGAGAAAAGGTCAAGACACTTTGATTTTCGTTTCAACAATTATGATGATACGAGTTGCACATGTGAATTAAAATTAATTGGCCAACAAATCGGTCATCATTATTTCAATATAAATATAAAAATGCAATTCAATTTTATTGAATTGCACTCAAATTCAATAAAAAATAGTATTTCAATTCTATTAAATATTTTTATGTGTCTTTATTTAAATTATCTATGATGATTATCACTAATTATTCAACAAATTCGATTGATTAATACGAGTTGATTTTCTGTTACGATGGATCGACGAAACAATAGCAAGTCCAATAGCTGCTTCAGCAGCTGCAATGGCTATAACAAAGATTGAGAAAATGTCTCCTTTTAATTGGCGACTATCAAATATATCAGAAAATGTTACAAGATTGATATTAACCGAATTTAGTATAAGCTCAAGACACATAAGCGCTCTAACCATGTTTCGACTTGTGATCAATCCATAGATACCGATAGAAAATAAATAAACACTCAAAAAAAGGACATGCTCAAACATCATTGACTAACTCCTTATCAATCTCGATTCATTTCAATATGAACAACAATTCAACCGATTCAATTGATTAGAATAGAACAATTACACAACAAAAGAAGATATTGACGGTAGATAGATTTAACTAAAAATTTCTATTTATTTATTTCTAATTTAGTTAGAATTCTAAGAATTGGGAATCATTATAAGTTAAGTATTTTTATTGCTTATTGCCGAGCCATAGTAATTGCACCTATCAAGGAAACTAAAAGAATTATTGAAATGAGTTCAAACGGAAGATAAAAATCTGTTGATAAATGAATCCCAATTTGTTGAACGTTATTTATTAGGTCCTGTTCCATAATCTGGTTTGACCTTGCAGTCCAAATAATTCCGTACCATGACGTATCTGGGATAGTAGTAATTAGTGAAAAAAGAATAGTTGTACAAACCATCAAAGTGACCCCATCTCCAATGGTCCAAAAATAGGAATTATTGGAATATTCTGAACCATTCATGAACATTACAGCAAATATGATCAAGATATTTATGGCTCCCACATAAATAAGGAGCTGTGCGGCAGCTACAAAATAGGAGTTTGATGAAATATAGAATAAGGATATACAAACAAGAACCAATCCCAATGAAAAGGCAGAATAAATTGGATTGGTAAATAATACTACCCCCAGACCCCCTAATACAAGAATTGACCCCAGAAATACAACAAGAATATCATGTATTGGTCCAGGTAAATCCATTATGTATAAAATACAAAATAAATAACTTTAACTATTTCATGACCTTACTTTAACTTTACTAAATAAATGGTCCAGGAAAGGAAAAGGGGTTACCCTATTTTTGTTTTCTTGTATATAATATTGTATATGATACATTTATAATTGAATTGAATTTGAATATGGATTAATGTAGATATAGATAAAATTATCGAGCCAACCTTACTTTATTTATATTTATCCGAAAGAAAAAAAAAAAAGAAAAAAGTAGTTGAAATTTGCTATTTTGAAATCATCACGAAAAATATATTTTTAGTTTAAATCAAAGAGTGATTCTCAACAATCATTAGTTTTTATTTGTAGTTACTGACTACCCAAAATAAAAAGCTTGGATCCTTTATATCAAAACAAAATCTTAGTAATCGGTAATTGTTCTTGAATCAAAGGGTTTATCTTTGTCTATTTTTATTTGAGTCGAATTCATAACTGTTTGAATTGTGTAATCTCCAATTATTGAGATTGGTAATCGACCCAAAGCAATTTGATTATAATTCAATTCGTGACGATCATAAGTAGAAAGTTCATATTCTTCAGTCATTGATAAACAATTTGTTGGACAATACTCGACACAGTTACCACAAAATATACAAACCCCGAAATCTATACTATAATTAAGTAATTGTTTCTTTTTAATATCTCTTTCAAATCTCCAATCAACAACGGGTAGATCTATCGGGCATACACGAACACATACTTCACAAGCAATACATTTATCAAATTCAAAGTGGATTCGACCCCGGAAACGTTCTGATGTGATCGATTTTTCATAAGGATATTGAATAGTTACAGGTAAACGATTTGTGTGGGATAAGGTAATTATGAAACTTTGACCAATGTACCTTGCAGCTCGTATTGTTTGTTGACCATAATTCATGGACCCAATTACCATAGGGAACATATTGTAGATATACATGAAAAATTTGACGTTTCTTTCTCTTGTTTGATAGAGATTATGAATCTAAAATAGTGTTATCGTATTCTCTTATTTATAATGAAACAAGTTGGGAAGAAGTTGTTAATAACAGATTACCTAGAGAAATAGGTAAAAGAAATTTCCATCCAAGATTTAATAACTGGTCCATTCTCATTCTAGGTAAAGTCCATCTTGTTGTGATAGAAATGAAGAGAAACAAATAAGCTTTAGTTAATGTAATAAGGATACCCATTGTCATTCCAAAAATGCCAGCGATTTTTTTTATTCCGAAAAGCTCAGAAATGGATATATACGGAATAGGTAAATTCCACCCACCTAAGTAAAGAACTGTTACAAATAATGAAGAAACTAATAAATTTAGGTAAGAAGCAAGATAAAATAAACCGTATTTGATACCCGAATACTCGGTTTGATAACCTGCTACTAATTCCTCCTCCGCTTCTGGTAAATCAAAGGGCAATCTCTCACATTCGGCTAGAGAAGAAATTAGAAAAACAATAAATCCTATAGGCTGACGCCACAGATTCCACCCCCAAAAACCATATTTTGACTGTGCTTCAACTATATCAACTGTACTTGAACTGTTAGATAATCATAGTCGATAATAACATCACTGTTCCCATCGCTATTTCAAAACCGTACGTGAGACCTCAGCTTCATACGGCTCCTCGATGGCCACAAAAAAATGTAAGGACGGGTTCGGTATTATCACCATCTTTGGATGGATAGAATAAAGATACATCGGAAAGTCCCAAATTAGACCAATGGAATTCTGTCTGCTAGAATAAGAAAAAAAGTGCTTCCGAATTGATCTCATCCTTTACAATAAAAATTTCTCTTTGTTCGGTAATAACTTAATATTTCAATAAAATACTCCTTATATCAATCAATACAAAATAAAAAGAATTAGTCATTAGTTCATGAATCGTGATAAGAATTCGATATGTATGAATATGGATAGAGAAAAGAATAAATAAGGATCCCCTTTTTTTATTATTCATTCAATTACTGCATTCCATTTCTTTTTTCCTGTTCTTCTGTCTCAGAGGAGGATACTCAAAAATAAAATAAAGAATTAATTCGTTCTTGATAGTCATTTCTTTAACCAGTGAATAGGAGCATACTCTAGATCGGAATCGTAGGGAAGTACTACTTGATCATTTCTACCAATTTCAAGTCCTTATTATGATTCGTTTTATGAAGAAATACCTCTTTTTTGATACCTTACATTATCTCCATTACTAATCCTTTGTGTACCTTGGTGTTCCTAACCGTCCACTGACTTTTGATTGATCCCCGGTATAGTAATACATATGAGACAGTAGTAGAAACTCCATACAGTTGATCTTTTGTTTGCGCCCGCTTCAAGATATGATGACTAATCAAAAAATCTTAATCTTGGGGTAAGCGGTTTACACTGCTTATTTTTACTTCAACTTTATTCTTGTACATAGGGAATGAGATTGTTTCTTCTTACTACAAATTTGGAAGCTGTTTAGTTTCACTCATATAACTATCTGGTTTAACTCATCAACCCGAATGCTGAATAAAAAAAATGAAAACATCTATTCAATACATTGAACCTCTTTCCTTTTTCTTTTATTTCTAGAAGAGAGGTTCAAAGTTCATATTCCAACGAATCACACGTAGAGATATTGATAACACACATAGAGTTAATGGTATTTCATAACTAATAGATTGAGCAGCAGCTCGTAGACCACCTAAAAAGGAATATTTATTATTCGATCCATATCCTGACATAAGAAGCCCAATAGGAGCAATACTAGAAATGGCGATCCATAAAAAAACACCTATACTGAGATCGGCTAAAACAAGACGATACCCAAAAGGAATTACTAAATAACTTAGTAGAATTGATATAACCGCTATAGACGGTCCCACACTAAACAAACGAATATCTCCTCGAGATGGGAGGAGGTCCTCTTTAAAAAGTAGTTTAGTCCCATCCGCTATAGCTTGAAGAATTCCCAACGGACCAGCATATTCAGGCCCAATACGTTGTTGTATCGCTGCAGATATTTCTCTTTCTAACCACACAATTACTAGTACCCCCATTGTTATTCCCAATATAAGGGTCAAAATGGGTACAATCCATATTAGTCCATACACTTCTTTTAAAAATTCCGATGTAGGAAAAGAATTGATAGTTTGTACTTCTGTCGTATCAATTATCATTTCAACGATCAACTTCTCCCATAATGATATCTATACTACCCAATATCGTCATGATATCAGCCAATTTCATTCTTTTAACTAGCTGAGGAAGAATTTGCAAATTGATAAAACCGGGTGGACGAATTTTCCATCTCCAGGGGAAAACACTATTATCTCCTATCAAATAAATTCCCAATTCTCCTTTTGGGGCTTCCACTCTCACATAAAGTTCTTGTTTCGACAATTCTAAATTGGGTGAAGGTTTTTTACTAATAAATCTATATTCAAAATCATTCCATTCGGAATTCTTTGCTCTATCAAAGCGTCGTACTTCTAAATTTTCATAAGGTCCTCCAGGAATTCCTTCTAGAGCCTGTTGAATAATTTTTATGGATTCCTTCATTTCACCGATTCGTACTAAATAACGAGCTAATGAATCTCCTTCTTTTTGCCATTGGACTTCCCAATCGAATTCATTGTAACACTCATAATGATCAACTTTACGAAGATCCCATTGGATTCCAGAAGCTCGTAACATCGGTCCTGATAAACCCCAATTTACAGCTTCTTCTCCACCAATAATGCCCACTCCTTCAACTCGTTCCAAAAAAATGGGATTCCACGTAATAAGTTTTTGATATTCAACAACTCCTGTTAAAGAATAATCGCAGAAATCCAAACATTTATCTATCCATCCATAAGGTAGATCAGCAGCTACTCCTCCAATACGGAAATAATTATGCATCATTCGCATACCTGTGGCGGCTTCGAATAGATCATATATCAATTCCCTTTCTCTGAAAATATAGAAAAAGGGAGTCTGTGCACCGATATCCGCCATAAAAGGTCCAAGCCATAACAAATGAGAAGCTATACGGCTCAATTCCAGCATAATTACTCTGATATAGCTAGCTCTTTGAGGTACTTGAACATTTTCCAATTGTTCTGGCGCATTTACGGTTATTGCCTCTGTGAACATAGTAGCTAAATAATCCCATCGTGTTACATAAGGTAGATATTGTATAATTGTTCGATTTTCCGCTATCTTTTCCATTCCTCTGTGTAAATAGCCCAATATGGGCTCACAGTCAATAACATCTTCACCATCGAGAGTAACGATTAGTCGGAGAACACCATGCATTGATGGGTGGTGAGGCCCCATATTGACTATCATGAGATCTTTTCTTGTAACCGGTACTGTCATATCTTTTCTTCCTTAATTCATTATTCCATGAATTCCTCAAAACGAGACTCATCAAAATGAAAAATTGAATACTACTAAAAAAAATTCAAACGATTAAATTAACGAGTTTTTGGCTCTCGAATATCCAACTGACCAATTAATTTCTTATAACGTACTCTATTTTTCTTTGACAAATAAGCCAGCAACCGTTGACGTTTTCCTAGAATTTTTCGTAGACCCCTTTGCGATAAAAAATCTTTTTTGTGCAATTCCAAATGTGAAGTAAGTCTCCGTATCTTATTGGTGAAACTGAATACTTGAAATTCAACAGAACCTTTGTTTTCTTCTTTTTCTTCTTGTGGAATAATGGAAATGAATGAATTTTTGACCATAAAAAATTTTTCTATCCTTTTTCTTTCTTTTTCATGGATTTTTCCGATCAGGAAAAATAAAAAAAAAAAGAATTATGCCGGTTATTTTAATCTAGTACACACATCTAGTACACACAAAAATTTGGATTTATTCATATACTACTTCTTTATTTTATCCAAATCAAATTTTCAATTTGATTTGGATAGAAAGGGATAATATGTTTCCGCATTAACGAAAGAAAAGAATTTATTTCTATCTAAAAGGATTCCCCTAATTTATTTATTCCTATATCCAATTGAATGGATACACCATTCAATCTGTATCATTTACCAAAATATAACATAGCATATGCATACATCTTTCGGCTTTCATATACCGAAAATGTCACGGAATATAGATATATATATGATATAGGAAATATACTATTAAATTAAATAATTCTAAATCGTGGATACATATGTATCCTTGACATACTGAAACGACTACCATTATTGGTATCAAACCAATAGCGATTCATACAAGCTAAATCTTCTAATCGGTAATTGGGCCAAAGAACAAATTTGCATTTAATGAATTTATTTGTATCCGTATTAAGATGCTTGTCCTCATCCAAAAATTTTCCAGAGTTTCTTATGTTGTTTTCATTGCAAAATAATGGATTTCTATTTCTATCCGTAACATTCCAATTATGGGAATTGAAACAAATTAACATTCTCAATTCTCTGCGACGTCTAGGAGATAGAATATTTTCGGGAACAAGGAAATCATAATAATTTGTGTCCCCATTCACAAGCATATTCCCATATCGTACAATGGGTTTATCCAAATTCCTCTTATCAATATATCTTTTTTTTATGCATTTTCTATTAGTTTGATGTTTATTGTTCTCGACCAATGAAATACTTATAGTTTGATATATAATCAATTTTCCATCCCTTTTTATAGATAGACGAATTGGTTCGATAATTAATATTCCTTTTTTTATCAATTCTGTAAGAGCTAGATCTTTCTGAATTAGCATTACATCCAGATGCATCTCTCCTCTTTGAATTGAGGATATAGCAATTTCTTTTGGATTTATCAGTCTAAGTAAGAGACAATATACCTTGATATTATTGATCATTCTTTGGTTCAAGGAGTCATCCCATCTTAATTGAAAAAGGAAATATTTTTTCAGGAAGAAATCTAGTTCTGCTTCCTTGTTTTTCTTGGATTGTTTTTTCTTCTTACCTTTTTTAATGGTAATGTCTGATCTCGCATAATTCTCTTCAATATCTTTTTTTTTGTTTTCTTTTCGTAGATCTGATACAAGATTTACTTGGTCCTGTTGCTCATTTTTTTGTTGGTTGGAATTTTCTAATTTAAGATATTTTTTTTGATGAGATATCATCTGAAGATTATTTTTTCTATTTATATTGATGTTTTTATTTTGACTTTTATTTTTATAAAAATAAAAGTCAAAAAGAAGTAATTTGATTGGTATAATCCATGGTTTAATCTTATATGCATCAAAAAGTAAGACAAATTCTGGGAAGAACCAAGATTCTAGATTTGATATGGTATGATAAACTCTTTCTTGATTCATTCCCATCCAATTAAAAAAAATACTTTTTTGATTGGATGGGTTGATTTCTTGATGAATCGTAAGAGAAAAAATATCTTTTTTTTTCAATTTGTTTTTGTTGTTGATTTTTTTTTCAGTCTTAGTATTTTTATCAATTTTGGTACCGATATGTGTATTGGTCCAGGTCCCAATATCGATATTTTTTCTAAGACAAAAGTGGAGAATTCGACAATCAAAATATTTTCTATCTAGATTTTTATGCGTATCAATAATATATCCTTCTTCTAGATAATCACTAATAGCTGTACTTACCAATACATAAAATGATTCGGATTTTGGTTTATTGAAATTATATGGAATTTTGTGAACCCCGTTTACTTGTAATCTTGACCCATAAATATCAAAATCCTCCTTATCCCCATAGTTCATATATTTATGTGATAAAAGATCATATCTGTAGTGTTTTTTCCATTTTTCTTTTTGATTTGTCAATGAATCCGCTGCATAGTAATTTTGTTTCACGTAATGAATTAATTGGTCTTTTTCTTTTTTATATGAATCTGCTTTAATTGAGTCCTTATTTTGAATCCTATAACGTTGATTGATTCTATTTCGCCATTTTTGTGGTACTAACCGCGACCATTTGGTTTGAGATAAATTGTATTGATAATGCCCCTTTAACCAGTTTTTCCATTCAATCATTCCAGACTTATGAATTTTCTTATGTCTTGAATTGTAATCAAATATTCCTCGTGTCATACAATAATCCTTGATTTTATCCTTAATAAAAGGATAAGTCCCCTGATATTGAAGTAGAAATTTCAATTGATACTTGTTAAGTAATTGGGTTTGTGATAATTTGTAAAATACATATGCTTGGGACAAGGAGGATAAGTCATAATACATTTTTGTACTATTACTAATATTAGTATTCGAAAAGGACTTTTTTATAGTGGAAAAAAAGTTCATTGTATTTTGATCTCTTTCATCAATTCCTTCCTGATTTGTTTGATCGTTGTAAACGGATTTATTGATTATTTTTTTTGTTGATTCAAAGAAAAGTTGGAAATAGATCCTGTGAATGGTAATCATACATAGCAAGATATCTATATATATATTTTCAATCAGAGATTTCATAAAATAATGTGATTTACGTATTAATCGTATATTTATTCTTTGGAATATCTGCCAAATATGTTTCTGTGATTTCGATCTTTTATCATCACAAGTTAGAATTATTTTTTTCTTGTCTTTTGTTATTCGTTCTATTTGATTCCTGATTGTGATTGTTCTATCAGAAAGATCTTTCATCTTTTTTTCTATGAGTGAATAATTTGTCCAATTCATGGATTGGATTTGAATGGTTGATTTGTGAATAATCTTATTATTTATTTCGGAATCTTTTCCATTTTCAGCCGTTTCATATACTTTCACCTTGCTCAATTCAAATAAGAATATTGGGTTTACTTTTTGAATTTCCTTCATTATTCGTTTTAGAACTAGAAGTATTTTAATGATCCATCTTGTTTTCTCTTTTGAAACTTTTAGAAGTAGAAAGAAATCCTTTTTAACTTTTCTAACTTTTTTTTGGAGTTCTTTATAAATGGGTTCAAAAAAGGAAGGTCGTTTTCGGGGATTCCCAAAAGGGAATTCCGCTTCCATTCCCCAAACCGTTAAAAAACAAAAATTGTCTTTTTTTCCTTTTTTTTTTATTTGATCCCTAGGATGAGATCGTATTTTAGATCTTCGCCAAGGTTTCAAACAGAAAGGAAATAGAATCTTTATCTGAATACCGTCTGTTAACCAATCTTTGGGAAATTCTGTTTCTGATAATTGAACACCATTATAAGTGCATTTAACATGCATTTCTCTATTCCACTCCTTCAAATCCTCATACCATTCGGGGAATTGGAATAACAACATACGGCCAATATTTTTAGCAATTATCAATGAAGGCAATACAATGTATTTTCTAAGAAAAGATTGGGTTACTAACATCAAACCTCTTATTGCTTGAGCAAATATAATGCTATCCCAAGTTTCTGATATTACTATACGTTCATTTTCCTCTTTTTTTTCTTCGTTTTTTTTCTCTTTTTCCCTTGTCTCTTCCTCCTCAAAATAAAAATGTGAAAATTTCAATTCTGGTTCTCTCCCCACCGAATTCCTAAAAATGAGATTCATCATTTCAGAGATATAAAAAGAAGAAAAAAAAAATGTTTTGTCTATTCGATCCAAAAAAAGCGGAGAATGCACATTTGCTTGAAACATTTCCCAAATAACCGTTTTACGTCTTTGAGCACGCATGGATCCTTTGATTATATCCCGACGAAAATCCGATTGTTGTGAGTAACGTATCAAAGCCACCTCTTCTGCTTGATCACTATTATTAGTATTATTTGTAGTTGTAATAGGGTTGGTATTCTGATTGTTATCAGTATAAATTACTACGCGTTTGGCTTTTCTTGAACGAATTTCATGATCTTCCTTAGATTCTTCCTCATTTTCTTCCTCCTGTTCTTCCAAATCATCAGTTAATTTGTATGACCACCGAGGAACCCTTTTATGGATTTCTTCTATTCCAATAGATTTATTTCTAATTATTGTTTGATCGTTTGGATCAGTTGTAATTACATCGAATACCCATTTTAAAGCTTTTGTTTGATTTTCAAAATCAATTCTTGTTTGCTCCCTCAATAAAGAATATTTTTTAAAATGCAAAATGGGTGCAGGCTCAAAGGGAAATTCTTTGATTGAGGTTAAGGAATTACCAATATAATTCAGTAATGATTCCCTATCAGGCGGATTCTTTTGATGTTCAAATTTTCTGGAATAATTAGAATTATTAGGAAGTAGCCCATAAATCTTATTTATCCAATTGATTTCTATGGAATCCTCTGTATCTGTAGAAGTGATTAAATCATTCATGATCATATGTGAATAGAATTTTTTTATTGTTCCACGATATGGTCCCCTCAAAAAGGGGTCATACGTTTTGGGCAAGTATTTTTGTTCGTTTTCATCATTGCATAATCTGGTCCTTTTTTCGAGCATATCTAGAGCAAGAAATCCCTTTTCTTTTTCTAGAGCTTTTGTTCGACTTATTAATTCATTGTTCAAG